ATGTGCAATATTGCAATAGTGTAATATACAGATCAAACAATATACATATAATAAGCATGTCTGTACATATATAAGTGCGAAAATCACTTCTAGAGCTTTTCCTGTTTCCGGGGGGTTTACAGGAGTCTTAGAGATCTTAGGAGTTTTGGGGGGGTANGGGGGGGKTTAACGCGCAGAAACCGGGGGGGATATAGGAAAGTTAGGAGAAAATTAAATATCTGATTAAACTTTATGCTCTTGATATCAGTTATGCAATTCTTCTATTATATCCCATTATCACTCATACTATTTCCATTTAGGCAAGGAAAATGTTCAACCTTGTCTGTCATTTCTGTATGCACTCTGAGATGTCAAATGAAAGGGAAAAAAAAAAANGAACCCCCCACACGCTGGAAAGAACGCCCGGCTTGGTGGGTAACGAGGAGTATGTATTACCACCATTAACTTATGCAAGCGTCAATGAAAGTATGGGGAATTATAACAATTATTGAACCTGAAGTAGGAACCAGATGCCAGGAATAATTCACTAAGTGAAACCCCCACGAATAATTGTCCCTCACCTTCAAGAACCGTTAACATTTAGAAATCAACTGATGGTGGGCTCTTACTACATTAAACATTGTTTAACGAATAGGATGGTGGGTACTTGGTATATCTTAACTATGTGAGAGTTGTGATCGGTCTTAAACTATCGTTCAGTGGTTAAATAAGTTGTAATGGAATATATCAATTATGGTTTATGTATTTCTTAGTTATAATGTACAATACAAATATGTGGGGAACAATTCTATGTCCTATATGAATATCATGTATTTATATATAGGATATGTTTGATATAGAATAATGGTGATAATACATATATGCACTGCGCTTGCATCGAGGGCAGAGCTCGGCAAGGAATAGTCTAAGTTAGGATCTTAGCTTTGGGAGCTAAGGGTAGGGGTTAAAATCCCCTTTCTTTGAAGCAGTAGGAAGGACTTTAACCTTCGACGTCCGGTTTACAAGACCGGCGCTCTGGCGCTGAGCTACTAATGCAGCGTCATTCAAGGATTTTGTTTTCTAGTCAGCCGGTGAGGGGGGCGAGGACGAGAAAAAGGAAGAAGTAGAGGAAAGATGCAATTTGTCCGATGATAACGAAGGGGTGTTCAACGGGCATACCCCCGATTCAGGTGAGGATGGCGACATCTGCAACTAGAAGTCAGAAGAGAAATTGTGTAATGGGGCGGAAGGTTAAGCCCCGTTGTTTAGAGGTATGGAGAATGGGTACAACTATTAAGACAAGGATTGAAAACAGAAGGGCGAGAACTCCTCCAAGTTTATTGGGGATCGAGCGGAGGATGGCATAGGCAAACAGGAAATATCATTCAGGCTTGATGTGGGGCGGGGTGACTAGGGGGTTTGCAGGGGTAAAGTTGTCGGGGTCTCCGAGCAGGTTGGGGGAGAAAAGGGCTAGGGAGGTGAGGGCAATTAAAAGGACTGCAAAGCCTAGTAGGTCCTTGTAGGAAAAGTAAGGATGAAAAGAGATTTTGTCGGAGTCTGAGTTGAGGCCTGTGGGGTTGTTAGATCCGGTTTCGTGTAAGAAAATAAGGTGAACTATGGTTGCAGCTGCAATAATGAAGGGAAGGAGGAAGTGAAAGGCGAAAAAACGAGTGAGGGTGGCATTGTCTACGGAGAATCCGCCTCAAATTCATTGAACTAAAGAATTGCCGATGTAAGGAACTGCGGAAAGAAGATTTGTAATGACAGTGGCGCCTCAGAATGATATTTGTCCTCAGGGGAGGACGTAGCCTACGAAAGCTGTTATTATAGTTAAAAGGAGGAGAATTACTCCAATATTTCAGGTTTCTTTATACAAGTAGGAGCCATAGTATAAGCCTCGGCCAATGTGGAGGTAAATACAAATGAAGAAGAAAGATGCGCCGTTAGCGTGCATATTTCGAATGAGTCAGCCGTAGTTGACGTCTCGGCAGATGTGGGCAACGGAGGAGAAGGCGGTGGCGATGTCGGAGGTGTAGTGTATGGCTAAAAAGAGACCTGTCAGAATTTGGGCGGCGAGACAGAGTCCTAGTAGGGACCCAAAGTTTCATCAAACGGAGATGTTTGAAGGGGCTGGGAGGTCAACTAGTGCGTCGTTTGCAATTTTTAGGAGGGGATGGGTTTTTCGGAGGTTGGCCATTATTGTTTTTGTAGTTGAATAACAACGGTGGTTTTTCAAGCCATTAGTCCTGGTTAAAATCCTGGCAGAAATTATGGTTTATATTATGTTTATCTTCTTATTAGGGCTGGTGCTGGGGCTTGCAGCGGTTGCTTCTAACCCCTCGCCGTATTTTGCGGCGTTGGGGCTGGTTGCAGTAGCAGGCATGGGGTGTGGGGTGTTGGTGGGGCATGGAGGATCTTTCTTGTCTTTAATTTTATTCTTGATCTATCTGGGGGGGATGTTGGTAGTGTTCGCATATTCGGCAGCGCTAGCTGCTGAGCCTTATCCGGAGGGCTGAGGGAGTTGACCTGTTCTAGGAGTTATAATGGCTTATGTACTAGGGGTGTGTGCGGCAGCGGGGTTATTTTGAGGGGGGTGATATGAGGGGGCTTGAGTTTCAGCTGATGAGTTTGCTGAATTTTCGGTTTTTCGGGGGGATATTGGAGGGGTAGCTTTGATGTATTCGGCTGGTGGGGGTGTCTTGGTAATAGGGGCTTGAGTATTGTTGTTAACGTTATTTGTGGTGTTGGAGTTAACACGGGGTTTAAGTCGAGGGGCTCTTCGAGCTGTTTAATAAAGTAATAGTAGGAGAGCTAGGCCGAAGGTGAAGAAGAAGAGAGAGAGGTAGGTTTTGATTATGCCTTGTTGAATGTTATTGGTTGTTGTGATTAAAGGGAGGCTGAGGGAGGCAGTTGCTTTTGGGCCAATTTTTTCTAGTCATGTTTGGTCAACCGTTTGGGAGGCGATGGCTTGTCCTAGAGTCAGGTTTAGTTTGGGGGTGAGGCGGTGGATGATTATTGGAAAAAACCCTAGTATGTTAGAAAAATGATGGGGGGTGAGCTTTGGAGTTGGGCTATATTGTTTGTTGGTAAGGGAGGCAAGTTCTAGTGCGGTAAGAAGGCCGATAATGGTTACTATGAGGGCGGCAGCTTTGAGGAGAAAGGGTATAGACATAACTGGTGTTTTTAGAGGGGTGATGTTGGAGGTGATTAGGAGGCCGGCGATTACACTTCCTCAGGCAAGACGTTTGATAGGGTTAATAACTGTTGAGTTATTTTCATTAACAGGGGAGAGCGGGTTGAAGCGAGGATGTCCTATTGATACAAAGAAAATAACTCGGAGGCTATAGATAGCAGTGAAGGAAGTGGCTAGGAGGGTGAGGAAGAGGGCTCAGGCGTTTAGGTAAGATGTGTTTAGGGCTTCAATGATGGCATCTTTTGAAAAGAAGCCTGCTAAGAAGGGGGTCCCTGTGAGAGCTAGACTTCCGATGGTTAAACAGGAAGATGTAAAAGGGGTTAGATGGTGCATGCCTCCTATTTTTCGGATGTCTTGTTCGTCATTTAGACTGTGAATGATAGATCCTGAGCAGAGGAAAAGTATAGCTTTAAAGAATGCGTGGGTGCAAATGTGAAGGAAGGCAAGTTGGGGTTGGTTGAGCCCAATTGTAACTATTATTAGGCCTAGTTGACTTGATGTTGAGAAAGCAACAATTTTTTTAATGTCATTCTGGGTGAGGGCGCAGGTTGCGGTAAATAGGGTGGTGAGGGCTCCTAGGCAAAGGCAAATAGTTAGGGCAGTTTGGTTATTTTCTAGCATAGGGCTTATACGAATGAGGAGAAAAATTCCTGCTACGACTATGGTGCTTGAGTGCAGTAGGGCAGAGACCGGTGTAGGACCTTCTATGGCAGAAGGAAGCCATGGATGGAGGCCGAATTGGGCGGACTTGCCGGTAGCAGCAATAATAAGGCCAATAAGGGGGTAAGTTAGGTCAAAGTTTTTGGATAATGTAAATATTTGTTGTATTTCTCAAGAGTTAAGGGAGGTCGCAATTCAAGCTATAGCAAAAATTAAACCAATATCCCCAACTCGGTTGTAGATTACTGCCTGAAGGGCAGCGGTGTTTGCGTCCGTGCGGCCATATCATCAGCCAATAAGAAGAAAAGATATAATTCCGACCCCTTCTCAGCCGATAAATAGTTGAAATATATTGTTTGCGGTTACAAGAATAATTATGGCAATGAGGAAAATTAATAAGTACTTAAAGAATCGGTTTATGTATGGGTCGGCGTGTATGTATCAGGAGGCAAATTCTAGAATTGATCATGTAACATATAGGGCAACGGGGGTGAAGATGACTGAGTAAATATCAAACTTAAGGCTGATGTTGATGTCAAAAGTGTGGGTATTTATTCAAGCGCAGTTGGTGATAATTGTTTCTGCGCCTTCATTGAGAAAAAGGCAGAGAGGAAGAATGCTAGTAAAAAAGGCTCATTTTACTGCTGTTTTAACTTGGGCTAGGGCTCAGTTTGGGGGAAGAGGGCGCGGAGAAAAGGAGGAGAGGATTGGAAATGTAAGAAGAAAAAAAATGAGAACTAGGCTGGTGGCTATTATGATGGGGGTGAGGTGCATAGCTGCTACTTGGATTTGCACCAAGAGTTTTTGGTTCCTAAGACCAACGGATGAGCTGTTATCCTTTAGAAGCGGGGCGAGTGAGCTTAGGAGTTTAACCCAAGGGGCAAAAATTAGCAGTTTTTGTTGTTTTCAACCTCTCTCGGTGGATAAGAGGGTTTTAACCTCTGTTTTTAGAATCACAATCTAATGTTTTTGTTAAACTATATCTACAGGCAGTCCACCCTCAGATTAATTCGGGCTTGGAGATTAGAAGAATTAGGGGAAGGAGGTGGAGGGTCAGGAGTAGGTGTTCTCGGGAATGTGTTGGGTCGAGGGAAATAATATGTGCTGGTAGGGGCCCCCGCTGTGTTATAAGGAACATGTACAAGGAGTAGCCTGCAGTAATAAGGGTCCCAGCCCCGGTAAGTGCAATTGTTCATCAAGATCAGTGGAATAAGGAGGTAATAATTATTAGTTCCCCTATTAAATTTGGAAGAGGAGGAAGGGCAAGGTTTGCAAGGCTGGCAATGAATCATCACGCGGTTATTAGGGGTAAGACCATTTGAAGTCCTCGGGCTAAAACTATGGTCCGGCTGTGTGTGCGTTCGTAATTTGTATTAGCTAGACAGAAGAGGGCGGAGGAAGTCAGGCCGTGTGCGATTATTAGAATGAGGGCGCCTGTAAAGCCTCAGGGGGTTTGGATTAGAATGCCTGCTGCTACGAGACCTATGTGGCTTACTGAGGAGTAAGCAATTAGTGACTTTAAGTCTGTTTGGCGTAGACAGATGGAGCCTGTTATAATTACGCCTCAGAGGGCAAAAATGATAAAGGGATAGCTGAGTTCCTTGGTGAGGGGCTCTAGTATGATCATTATACGTATTATTCCGTAACCTCCCAGTTTTAGTAAAACTGCGGCTAGTACTATGGAGCCGGCGATTGGGGCTTCAACGTGTGCTTTGGGAAGTCAAAGATGGGCACCATAAAGGGGTATCTTTACTAGAAAGGCAAGCAAGCACCCGGCTCATCATAGCTTGTCAGCGAAAGAGAAAAGTTGTATGGAGGGGGCATATTGAAGTGTCAGGAGGGACAGGGTCCCAGTACTGTTTTGGAGAAGTAAAAGGGCAACGAGTAGTGGAAGGGATCCCGCTAGCGTATAAAATAGAAAGTAAGTGCCCGCGTTTAGTCGTTCTGTTTGATTTCCTCAGCGAGTGATAATTACTAGGGTTGGAATGAGGGTGGCTTCAAATATAATATAAAATATAATTACTTCGGTTGCACTGAAGGCTATAATGAGAAAAATTTGTAGGGATGTAAGGAGAGTGATATAGGTTCGTTGGCGGGAGAAAGGCTCAGATGCTGTGTGGTTTTGACTTGCGAGAATTATTAAAGGGAGAAGTCAGCAGGTTAGTGCGAGGAGGGGGGTAGAGAGGGGGTCAGTTGCCATGTAAGGGCTAAGGAAGGACCAGCCTGATTCTGCGGACGATTTTAGCCAGGTTAAGCTAATTAAGGAAATAGCTAAACTGTAAGAAAGGGCGGCGGATCAGAGGTGTTTGGCTGGGATGCTTCAAATAGTGGGGATAAGCATAATCGTGGGGAGAAGAATTTTTAGCATTGCAGAAGATTTAGGCTTTGGAGTCGGTCTGTTCCGTGGGTGCGGGCAGTAGCGACAAGTAGTGCGAGGCCGGCCCCTGCTTCACAGGCTGAAAAAGCCAGGAGAAGTATGGGGGAAGCTGAAAAGCTAGCAGAGTTAAGCTGAAGGGTTCATATGGAGAGGGCAATAAAGAGTGAGAGTATTATTCCTTCTAAACATAGGAGGGCGGAAAGAAGGTGAGTTCGGTGGAATGCTAGGCCTGCTAGGCCCAGAAGAAAGGTTGAGGAAAAGGCGAAGTGTGTAGGAGTCATTAGGCGGTTATGGACTTTAACCACAAGTTCTTGAGCCGAAATCAAGGGTTTTTCTTAAACTAACAGCCTATTCAGCTCATTCTAGGCCGCCTTGAATTCATTCATAAATTAGGCCGAGGGTTAATAAGACAAGAACAGTAAAGGCTCAGGTAAATGTTATGAGGGGGGAGGAGAGTTGGTCCCCTCAGGGAAGGGGGAGGAGTAGTGCGATTTCTAAGTCAAAGAGGAGGAAGAGGATTGCGACGAGGAAGAAGCGGAGGGAGAAGGGCAGGCGCGCAGACCCTAGGGGATCAAAGCCACATTCATAGGGGGAAAGTTTTTCATGGTCAGGGGTTATTTGGGGGAGCCAAAAGGAAACAATAGCGAGAATAGTAGAGAGGGCAGTAGAAATAATAAGTATTGTTGTGATTAAATTCATTATCTTTCCTTGGGGTTTAACCAAGACTAAGTGATTGGAAGTCACGTGTACTAGCTTTGATACTAGAAAGATATGAGCCTCATCAGTAAATTGAGATGTATAGGAATAGTCAAACAACGTCTACGAAGTGTCAGTATCAGGCAGCTGCTTCAAAGCCAAAGTGGTGGTCGGATGTAAAATGATATAGGACTTGTCGTAGAAGGCAGATGGCCAGGAAGGTAGAGCCAATGATTACGTGAAGTCCATGGAAGCCAGTTGCTACGAAGAAGGTGGAGCCATATACTCCGTCTGCAATTGTAAAGGGGGCTTCGTAGTACTCTATGGCTTGAAGGAAGGTGAAATAGAAGCCTAGGAGAATGGTTAGGGCGAGGGACTGGATTGCTTCTTTTCGATGTCCTTCTATGATGCTGTGGTGTGCTCAGGTAACTGTTACTCCTGAGGCTAGCAGGACGGCTGTGTTAAGTAGTGGCACTTCGAAGGGGTCTAGAGGGGTAATTCCTGTAGGGGGTCAGCAGCCTCCTAGTTCAGGGGTGGGGGCAAGGCTGGCGTGATAGAAGGCCCAGAAGAAGCCTAGGAAGAAGAAAACTTCTGAGGTAATAAAGAGGATTATTCCGTACCGGAGGCCTTTTTGGACAGGAGGGGTGTGGTGTCCTTGGAATGTTCCCTCTCGGATGATGTCTCGTCATCACTGGTATATAGTTAGGAGGAGCAGAATTAGGCCTAGGGCCAATAGGGTCATATCATGGAAGTGCATTCAGATTGCTAAACCGGATGTCAGGAGAAGGGCGCCTACTGCGCCTGTTAGGGGTCATGGGCTGGGGTCAACTATGTGATATGCGTGTACTTGATGGGCCATTAAACGTTTTCTTGTAGATAGAGGCTTAAGAGAAGAACAAAGACATAGGCTTGAATCATGGCTACTGCCACTTCTAGAAGGGTTAGGAGAAATAGCAATACTGCGGTAAGAATTGCTACTGTAGGTATAAGGGGAAGTAGGACGAAAGCAGCGGTGGCAATGAGCTGAATTAAAAGGTGGCCAGCTGTGAGGTTTGCGGTCAATCGAACCCCGAGTGCAAGGGGGCGGATAAACAGGCTGATTGTTTCAATAATAATTAGGACAGGAATTAGGAGGGTAGGGGTACCTTCTGGTAATAAGTGTCCTAGGGCATGGGTGGGTTGGTTTCGCATGCCAATAATAACTGTTGCAAGTCAGAGGGGAACGGCAAAGGCTATGTTAAGGGAGAGTTGTGTTGTAGGGGTAAAGGTATAGGGGAGAAGTCCAAGTATGTTTAAGGTAATGAGAAAGAGTATGAGGGATGCGAGAAGGGTGGCTCATTTATGGCCCCCTAAGCTTAGGGGTTGAAAGATTTGTTGGGTAAAACGGTTAATAAATCATCCCTGGAGTGTGATGAGGCGGTTGTTTAGTCAACGGGGGGTGGGCTTAGGGTAGAGAATTCAGGGTAAGCTGAGCGCAATAGCAATTAAGGGGACTCCCAGGTATGTGGGGCTCATAAACTGGTCAAAAAAGCTTAATGTCATGGTCAATTTCAGGGCTCTGTTTTGGGTTTTTCTGTGCTTTGAAGAGTGGGGTCGTTTGGGAAAGTGTGTGCTAGGACTTTTGGGGGGATGACTGTTAGAAAGACTAATCAGGAGAAGACTAGAATAGCAAATCAAGGTGCGGGGTTAAGTTGTGGCATTTCGCTAGGGGTGGGCGGGGGTCACCAGTCTTTAGCTTAAAAGGCTAACGCTATTCCCTATTTAGCTTCTTAGCGAAGCGTCTTCAAGTATTAAGGATGATCAGTTTTCAAAGTGCTCTAGTGGAACTGCCTCTACTACAATAGGTATAAAACTGTGGTTAGCACCACAAATTTCGGAGCATTGGCCATAAAAGACCCCGGGGCGGGATGCGATGAATGCTGTTTGGTTTAGGCGGCCTGGGACGGCGTCTATTTTTACTCCAAGACTTGGGACGGCTCAGGAGTGAAGCACGTCTTCAGCAGAAATTAGGATTCGAATGGGGGATTCAACTGGAACTACTATTCGGTGGTCTGCTTCCAGAAGACGAAATTGGCCCGGGGCCAGGTCTTGTGTGGGGATTATATACGAGTCGAAGCCGAGGTCCTCATAATCAGTATACTCGTAGCTTCAGTATCATTGGTGACCTATGGCTTTAATTGTAAGATGTGGATCATTGATCTCATCTATAAGGTAGAGAATGCGTAAGGAGGGGAGGGCAATAAGAATTAAAATAATAGCTGGGAGGAGGGTTCAAATGATTTCGATTTCTTGAGAGTCTAGGATAAATTTGTTAGTCAGTTTGGTTGTTACTATGGCCACAATAATGTAAAGCACGAGGGTACTAATTAGGAAAACAATTATTAAGGCGTGGTCGTGGAAGTGAAGAAGTTCTTCTATCACAGGGGAAGCTGCATCTTGAAAACCTAGTTGAGAGGGATGTGCCATTATTGCAAGACACGCGGGGCTTAAACCCGCAATTTTGCCTTGACAAGGCAAGGTAATAATCAACTTTACTAGTGTCTTATGAAGAAAGTGACAGAGTGGTTATGTGACTGGCTTGAAACCAGCTCATGGGGGTTCAATTCCTCCCTTTCTCGTTAGTGAGGGTTTGAGGGGGCGGCAGCAGGTTTTTTGTAGTCTAATCAAGCCTGTTGAACTTGAACAAAGGCTGGTTCTTCGAAGGTGTGGTAAGGAGGAGGGCAGCCGTGAAGTCATTCTACGTTTGTTGCTGTGAGTTCCACCGACAATACTTCCCGTTTAGCGGCGAATGCTTCTCAAATAATAAACAGAAACATAATTACTGCAATCAGGGATACCATTGAGCCAATTGAAGAGACCGAGTTTCAAAGAGCGTAGGCGTCGGGGTAGTCGGAGTATCGGCGAGGCATACCAGCTAGGCCCAGGAAGTGTTGTGGGAAGAAAGTAAGGTTGACACCAGCAAATATAACCCCGAAGTGGATTTTAGTTCAGGTGCTGTGCAGTGTATACCCTGAGAATAGGGGGAATCAGTGGACGAAGCCAGCAACGATGGCGAATACGGCTCCTATTGAGAGGACATAGTGGAAATGGGCAACAACATAGTATGTGTCGTGAAGCATAATGTCTAGGGATGAGTTGGCTAGGACGATTCCGGTCAGTCCCCCTACCGTAAATAGGAAAATGAAGCCTAGTGCTCATAAGAGGGGGGTTTCTCATTTAATTGAGCCGCCGTGCAGAGTGGCTAGTCAGCTGAAGACTTTTACTCCGGTTGGGATAGCAATAATTATTGTGGCGGAAGTAAAGTAAGCTCGTGTGTCTACGTCCATTCCTACAGTAAATATGTGGTGGGCTCACACAATGAACCCTAGAAGGCCGATGGCCATTATGGCTCAGACCATGCCCATATATCCGAAGGGTTCTTTTTTGCCTGCATAATACGCAACAATATGTGAGATTATACCAAATCCGGGAAGAATTAGAATATAAACTTCCGGGTGGCCAAAGAATCAGAACAGATGTTGATAAAGGATGGGGTCTCCGCCTCCGGCAGGGTCAAAGAAGGTTGTGTTGAGGTTTCGGTCCGTAAGAAGTATTGTGATGCCGGCGGCAAGGACGGGAAGGGATAGCAGAAGCAGTACGGCAGTAATTAAGACAGACCACACAAAGAGAGGTGTTTGATATTGAGAAATGGCAGGGGGCTTCATGTTGATAATTGTCGTAATAAAATTAATTGCACCAAGAATAGAGGACACCCCGGCTAGGTGGAGGGAGAAGATAGTTAAGTCGACAGAAGGTCCTGCGTGGGCAAGATTGCCTGAAAGGGGAGGGTACACAGTTCAACCTGTACCGGCCCCTGCTTCAACTCCAGAGGAGGCAAGGAGAAGTAGAAATGAAGGGGGAAGGAGTCAGAAGCTCATGTTATTTATTCGAGGAAAGGCTATGTCTGGTGCACCAATCATAAGGGGTACTAGTCAGTTCCCAAAGCCTCCAATCATAATTGGTATTACTATAAAGAAAATTATTACAAAAGCATGTGCTGTAACAATTACATTATAAATCTGGTCGTCTCCGAGGAGAGCGCCGGGCTGGCTTAATTCTGCCCGAATTAGGAGACTAAGTGCGGTTCCTACTATCCCGGCCCAAGCACCAAATACTAGATAAAGGGTGCCGATGTCTTTGTGATTAGTTGAGAAGAATCAACGTGTGATTGCCACAGGTAGGATGGCTGAGCGTCAAGCGGTGGATTGTAGCCCCATGCACAGAGGTTCAAGTCCTCTTCTTACCAAGCCTCGAGGTGTTATACATGCCGGATTGCAAATCCGAAGTAGTAGGTTAGACCCTGCCGGGGCTTTCCCCCGCCCTTTTAGAGGCGGGCGGGGGAAAGGTTAGACAGATGCTTGTTGGTTTAAGCGCTTAGCTGTTAACTAAGAGTTTGTAGGATCGAGGCCTTCCTGTCTAGTAAAGCTTTAGCTTAATTAAAGTGTCTGTTTTGCATACAGAAGATGTGGGTTAGTATCCTGCAAGTTTTAGCAGGGGCTGGGAGATTTTCACTCCCGCTTAGGGCTTTGAAGGCCCTTGGTCTGGGTGCTATCCTAAGCCCCTTAGGGGTTTAATAAGGCCGAGATGGCAGGGGTGAGAGGGAGGAGGCAAATTGTCATTGCAGTGGAAGTGGCGAGGGGGTAGGTTAGTTGAGTGGAATAAAAACGTCAGGGGGTTGTGCCCGTGAGATTATTAGGGGAAATAGTAAGGGATATTGCATAAGAGAGGCGGAGATAAAAGTATAGGCTAAGAAGGGCTGAAAGGGCTGCGAGGGTTGCGGTGGGGGCGAGCCCTTGTTTAGTTAGTTCTTGGAGGATGAGTCACTTTGGTATAAAGCCCGTAAGAGGGGGGAGGCCCCCCAGTGAGAGGAGAATCAGGGGTGCAAGAGCTGTTAGGGCAGGGGCTTTCGTTCAGGATGTAGCAAGGGTGTTAATGTTCGTAGCTTTGTTGAGTTTGAATACGAGGAATGTTGAGAATGTTATAACGAAGTAGGTTAGAAGGGTGAGGAGTGTAAGGGAAGGGGAGAATTGTAGTACAAGAATTATTCAGCCTAGATGGGCGATTGATGAGTATGCAAGAATTTTACGGAGCTGTGTTTGGTTTAATCCGCCTCAGCCTCCAACAAGGGCGGAAGTAAGGCCTAAAATAATAAGGAGTGTTGAGCTTGAGGGTTGAATTTGAAGAATTAGGGCAAAGGGGGCAAGTTTTTGTCAGGTCGAAAGGATCAAGCCTGTGGTGAGATCCAGGCCCTGCAAAACTTCGGGGAGTCAAGCATGGAGAGGGGCTAGGCCAATTTTCAGGGCCAAAGCAAGGGTAATTATAGTGCTTGGGAGGGGGTGCGTAATTTGTTGAATTTCTCATTGACCTGTTAGTCAAGCGTTAGTGACGCTTGCAAATAGGAGGGTGGCTGCAGCAGCAGCCTGGGTTAAAAAATATTTAGTCGTCGCTTCGATCGCCCGGGGGTGGTGGTGTTGGGCTATTAGGGGAATAATGGCTAGTGTATTTATTTCAAGTCCTATTCATGCGAGAAGTCAGTGGGAGCTAGCAAATGTAATAGTGGTGCCAAGGCCTAAGCCAAAAAGAAGAATGGCTAAGATGTAAGGGTTCATTAGTGAAGGAAGGAGTTTAACCAACATGTTTGGGGTATGGGCCCAAAAGCTTATTTAGCTGACTTTACTAGGAAGTGGTGTAGTGGAAGCACTAAGAGTTTTGATCTCTTCAGGTAGGGTTCGAACCCCTTCTTTCTAAGGAGTTGGAGGGAATTTAACCCTCATGATTCACTCTATCAAAGTGGTCCTTTATTTCAGGCACAGCTCCGGTCTATAGCTGTGGGGGCAACCCTGTCAGTGCAATTGGAAGGGAGAGGTGTCAAATGACCAGGGCAAGGGTTAGTGGCAAGAAATTTTTTCAGATCAGGTGCATGAGTTGATCATAACGAAATCGGGGGTAGGAGGCACGAACTCATAGGAAGAGTACGGAGAGAAGGGTGGCTTTTATTATAAGGTTTGTTGTTGTGATTTCAGGGGCTATATGTAAGACGGAGGCGCCTAGAAACAGGGTTGCAGAGAGGGTATTTATTAGGAGAATATTGGCGTATTCAGCGAGGAAAAAGAGGGCGAAAGGGCCCCCTGCATATTCTACGTTAAAGCCAGAGACGAGTTCGGACTCACCTTCTGTGAGATCAAAAGGGGCTCGGTTTGTTTCTGCAAGGGTGGAGATGTATCATATAGCGGCTAGCGGTCAGGTGGGGAGAATTAGTCATACACTTTCTTGGGCTACACTAAATGTTTGTAGGGTAAAGCCTCCAGTAAAAATAATAGCATTTAGAAGAATTAGTCCTAGGCTGACTTCGTAGGAGATGGTTTGTGCGACGGCTCGGAGGGCCCCGATTAAGGCGTATTTTGAATTGGAGGCTCACCCTGAGCCGAGGATAGAATAGACTGCGAGGCTAGAGAGGGCTAGGAGAAAAAGGATGCCAAGGTTGAGGTCTGCTATGGGGAAGGGAAGGGGCATGGGAGTTCACAGGGTAAGTGCTAGGGTGAGGGCTAGTATAGGGGTTAGAAGAAAAAGGATGGGGGAGGAGGTGGAGGGTCGAACGGGCTCTTTTAAAAAAAGTTTTAGGCCGTCTGCAATTGGTTGGAGGAGGCCGTAGGGGCCTACAACGTTTGGGCCTTTTCGTAGTTGTATGTAGCCGAGGACCTTTCGTTCGACGAGGGTAAGAAGAGCAACGGCTAGAAGAACAAAGATGATTAGGATTAGGGGGTTGAGGATGGAGGTAACTAGTGTTGAAAGCATAGTTAAAGGGAGGGTTTGAACCTCCGTGGAAAGGGCTTAGGTCTTTTGCAATGTCCGGGCTCTGCCACTTTAACAAGTCATTTTCTATGACTAGGGGGCACGCCCTTTTATCTATTTTAGTTGGTTTCAATAGATAAGGGGGAGGCATATTGAGAACAGGGGCCTCTTCTTTTCGGTCCTTTCGTACTGGAAAAGATCGTGACATAGATAGAAACTGACCTGGATTACTCCGGTCTGAACTCAGATCACGTAGGACTTTAATCGTTGAACAAACGAACCCTTAATAGCGGCTGCACCATTAGGGTGTCCTGATCCAACATCGAGGTCGTAAACCCTCTTGTCGATATGGGCTCTAAAAGAGGATTGCGCTGTTATCCCTAGGGTAACTCGGTCCGTTGATCGGCTATGTGCCGGATCTTATTGGTCAGAAGTTCTGTTACTTGGAGTTGTAACTCTGGGTTGTAGGGGTGGTGTGCCCCCGGTCCACATGGGGGTTTTTTGTTTCCCCGCGGTCGCCCCAACCAAAGACATTAGAACAGGGGTCAATTAGTTTTAGCCTTTATTTAAGGGGTGTTTAACATGGTCTGTTCTGGTGTCTAAAGCTCCATAGGGTCTTCTCGTCTTATGTTAGTACCCCCGCTTCTGCACGGGGAGATCAATTTTATTGACTGGAAAAAGGAGACAGTCAAGCCCTCGTTATGCCATTCATACAGGTCTTCATTTAAAAGACAAGTGATTGCGCTACCTTTGCACGGTCAAAATACCGCGGCCGTTAAACTTATAGTCACAGGGCAGGCGGGACCTCTTATAATCTAGGGTTCAAGAGGCGATGTTTTTGGTAAACAGGCGAGGCTTGTGTTTGCCGAGTTCCTTCTTTTTCTTTTAGTCTTTCCCGGTCTGCACACCAGTGTGGGGTTAACGGTAAGAAGCTAGGGGTTTTTCTAGTTGTTTGTTTTTTGCCTAGTGCCCTCTTTGTTTTGGGGCCGTTAATGGTCGGTGAAGGGTTCGTTCCGAGTTACACTTGTGCGGGGAGAGGTATTTTCTCTTATTACTCATATTAGCATGAACACTTCCATAGTATTATGGAACGGCCTGATAGGATTAGGGGGGTGAAATTGTGTTATCTTTATTAGAAGGTTGTGTAGGTAATGTTCGAGCTTTAACGCTTTTTGAATAGGTGGCTGCTTTTAGGCCCACTAGAACATTTAACCCTTGAGTTGTTATGATTTTTACCCTCCTTGGAAAGTTGTATTTTGTTTCAAAGGGGCTGTACCCCCTTTGACTAACTCCTTTAATTTCTTTTGTTCGGTGGGAAGGTCTTAAACCAACTGGAATGAAGAACTTGAAGGGCTGAACTTTTATTCAGTTCGCAGGCAACCAGCTATAACTAGGCTCGGTAGGTCTATCACCTCTACTCGAAGTTCTTCCCACTCTTTTGCCACAGAGACGGGGTGGTCCTATAAATTAGACTGCCTTGGAGTAGCTCGCTTAGTTTCGGGGTATCAAACTATAATGCTTTTTGCTTGAGGTTTTCTGGCTAAATCATGATGCAAAAGGTACGAGGGGTGATCTCTGCTTTTTAGTGCTTTACTGAATTGTTTCATTACTCTTTCAGCTTTCCCTTGCGGTACTTTCTCTGTTGCTCTTGGGTCCTTTTTCGTCGCCCGTACTTAGGTGGAAAAATGGTTTGTTATCAGGAGGATGGTATATTTGGGGGTATAAATAGGGTAGGTTTGGGGTTGATGGGGGGGGCTAGCTGTTGGGCGTCAGGGTGACCCGGTTTGCACGGGGGACTTCTCAGTGTAAGGGAGATGCTTTTCTAGCTTAGCTACACTCTGATTTTTCCAAGTGCACCTTCCGGTACACTTACCATGTTACGACTTGCCTCCCCTTTACCGGTAAAATGTATTACTTATAGAATGCTGTTGGCTTGGGGAGAGTGACGGGCGGTGTGTGCGCGCTTCAGGGCCAATTTCAGCGGAACGCTCTATTTTCTGCTTACTGCTAAATCCTCCTTCTAATGCACATTTCATTACATTGTTCGTATTCCCTATGGTAGGGAATGTAGCCCATTTCTTCCCCTCTCATATGCTACACCTCGACCTGGCGTTTTGAGTTATGTTAGTTTTGCTTACTGTAATCCCTTCACAGGGTAAGCTGACGACGGCGGTATATAGACGGGAAGGACAAGAGAGGGTGAGGTTTAACGGGGGTTATCGGTACTAGAACAGGCTCCTCTAGGTGGATCTAAAGCACCGCCAAGTCCTTTGGGTTTTAAGCTAGTGCTCGTAGTACCCGGGCGGATAGTGGATGTAAGGGACTATCAAGGTTTAGGGCTGGGCATAGTGGGGTATCTAATCCCAGTTTGTTTCGCAGCTTTCGTGGGGTCGGGAATATAAAGCCACTTTCGTAGTGGGGCTTCTTGCTCTCGGGTACGTATAACAGTTCTGAGGGCGTTCGGCTTTAGTTTAAGAGCTTCCTAACCACTCTTTACGCCGATGTCTGTCAGCTTGAGCCGCTCGTATAACCGCGGTGGCTGGCACGAGTTTTACCGGCTCTCTTGGCTTTAACTAAGTCAAGTTTTCACTTATGGCTTAATGTTTATCACTGCTGAATTCCCTTGAGGGTGTGGCTAAGCAAGGTGTCATGGGCTGCGGGGTGTGCCTGATACCAGCTCCTTGTTTTCGGGCAGAAAACTGTGGGCATTCTCACAGGGGGGCGGAGACTTGCATGTGTAAATTTAGCTAAAGCTGACAGTAAAGTCAGGACCAAGCCTTTGTGCTCACGGGACCTTTCTAGGGTCCGTCTTAACATCTTCAGTGTTATGCTTTAGTTAAGCTACGCTAGC